TTTTTATTTTCAGAACAAGAAAGGATTGATTCAAAAAATCAATCGAAATATTTATTCGATGCAATTACAGCATATTCCAATGATCAAACGATTAGAAAAAAATCTATTGGAATCAAAATAAATGAAATAAATAAAAAGGTCCCGCGATGGTCATACAAATTGATTGACGATTTGGAAGAAGAGGAAAACGAAGAAGAAGAATCAACCGAGGATCGTGGTATTCGTTCACGAAAAGCCAAACGTGTAGTAATTTTTACTGATAACGAAACGAATCAAAATCCCAATACTACTAGTAATCGTGATCAAGGAGACGAGGTGGCTTTGATACGTTATTCGCAACAATCGGATTTTCGTCGAGATATAATAAAAGGCTCCATGCGTGCTCAAAGACGTAAAACAGTTACTTGGAAACTGTTTCAAACAACTGTGCATTCCCCGCTTTTTTTGGACAGAATAGACAAAACTTTTTTTTTATCTTTTGATATCTCCAAAATTTTGAATTTAATTTTTAGGAATTGGATGGGGAGGGGCGCGGAATTCAAAATTTCGGATTCTGAAGAGGAAGAGGCGAAAGAAAAAGATAAAAAAAAACAGGAAAATGAACGTATAACAATAGCAGAAACTTGGGATACTATTATATTTGCTCAATCAATAAGGGGTTCCGCGTTAGTAACTCAATCAATTCTTCGAAAATATATAGTATTGCCCTCGTTGATAATAGCCAAAAATATTGGACGTATGCTATTATTTCAATCACCCGAGTGGTACGAGGATTTGGAAGAGTGGAATAAAGAAATGCATATTAAATGCACCTATAATGGTGTTCAATTATCAGAAACAGAATTTCCTAAAAATTGGTTAACCGACGGTATTCAGATAAAGATCCTATTTCCTTTCTGTCTGAAACCGTGGCACAGATCTAAGCTACAATCCCATCATAGAGATTCAACGAAAAATAAAGATAAAGAAGATAATTCTTGGTTTGTAGAAGATGATTCTTGTTTTTTAACAGTTTGGGGAATGGAAACCGAACTGCCTTTTGGTTCTCCCCGAAAACGACTTTCCTTTTTTGAACCCATTTGGAACCAGCTTGAAAAAAAACTTCAAAAAGTAAAACAAAAAAGTTGTTTAGAGCTAAAAATTAACCAAGAAAGAACAAAAAGGTTTATAAAGATATCAAAAAAAAAAATAAGATGGGTTATAAAAATAGTTCAATTTATAAAAAAAATAATGAAAGAGCTTGCAAAAGTCAGTCCAATTCCATTATTTGGATTGAGGGAAGTATATGAATCGAATAGAAATCAAAATAATTTTCTAATAAGTAATCAGATGATTCATGAATCGTCCATTCGAATTAGATCCATGGATTGGACAAATTATTCACTGACAGAAAAAAAAATGAAGGATCTGGCTGATAGGACAAGTACAATCAGAAACCAAATCGAAAAAATCACAAAAGACAAGAAAAACATATTTCTAACTACGGATGTAAACATTAGTCCTAACGAAACAAGTTGTGATGATAAACGATTAGAATCGCCAAATCTTTTTTGGCGGATATTAAAAAGAAGAAGTGCCCGACTAATACGTAAATGTCACTATTTTATGAAATTTTTTATTGAAAGGCTATACATGGATATCTTTTTACGTATCATTAACATTCTTAGAATCAATGTAAAAATTTTTATTAAATCAAAAAAACAAATTACTGAAAAATACAGTTACAATGATGAAACAAATAAAATTCATTTTTTTTCGACTATAAAAAAGTCGATTTCTAATTCTAATATTAGTAATAACAATTCACAAATTTTTTGTGACCTCTCTTCTTTGTCACAGGCATATGTATTTTACAAATTATCACAAACCCAAGTTATTAACAAGCATCACTTGAAATCCGTATTTAAATATCATGAAACAATTCCTTTTATTAAGGATCGCGGTTTTGGAATGAATGAATGGAAAAGTTGGTTAATGGGAAATGATCACTATCAATACGATTTATCTCAGACTAGGTGGTCTAGATTAGTACCGCAAAAATGGAGAAGGAGAAGTGGAATCCATAAAAATTTTTTTATGGTTCAAAATAGAAACTCAACAAATTTGGATTCAAAAAATAAAGACCAATTAATTAATTACGAGAAACAAAACTATTATGCAGAAAATTCATTACCGAGTCAAAAAGATAAATTAAAAAACTACAAATATGCTCTTTTATCAAATAAATATATTCATTATGAAGATAAGAAAGGTTCATATATTTGTGAGTCGCCATTACAAGTAAAAGAGGCCCGAGGTATTCCCTATAATTATTACAATACATATAATCCTGAATTTTTTTATTTTTCAGGAGATATAGATCTTAGTAATTATCTAAGAGAGGGTTATATTATTGATAGGGATAAAAATCCGGATAGAAAATATTTTGATTGGAGAACTCTTAATTTTTGTCTTAGAAAAAAGATCGATATTAAGGAATGGACAAATATGGACATCGGGGCCAGCGCTAACATTTATAAAAATACTAAGACTCGGACTAATTATTATCAAATAATTTATAAAAAAAAAAAGGATAAGAAAGATCTTTTGAACCTCGTGATTCATAAACAAATCAACCCAGCCAATCAAACAAAAGCATCCTTTGACTGGATGGGAATGAATGAAGAAATACTAAATTGGCCGATATCTAATCTGGAACTTTGGTTTTTCCCAGAATTTTCGTTACTTTATGATGCATATAAGATTCAACCGTGGATCATACCAATAAATTTACTTTTTTTAAAATTTCATAAATTTCCTATAAATAAAAATATTAGTGAAAAAAAAAAAAAGAAAAAAAAATCTATTGAATTAGAGAATATAAATAAAGAAGAAAAACAACATCCTAAAGAAGAAAAACACCATCCAGTGCAAAGAGATCCTAGATCATATGTACAAAACCAAAAGAATCTTGCATCTGATCCATCAAAAAAACAAAAAAATGTTAAAGAAGATTATGGGGGATCAGACATTAAAAAACGCAGAAATAAAAATAAATCTAAGAGAAACAACAACATAGTAAAGGAATTGGATTTATTCCTGAAAAGATATTTTCTTTTTCAATTGAAATGGAATAATGTTTTCGACAAAAAAATAATAAATAATGTCAAGGTATATTGCCTACTCCTTAGATTGAGAAATCCAAAGGAACTGGCTATATCCTCTATTCAAAGAAACGAAATGAGTCTGGATGTAATGCTGATTCCGAAGGCTATAACTCTTGAAAAATTGCTAAAAAGGGGACTGTTGATTATTGAACCAGCCCGGCTATCCAAAAAATGGGATGGACAATTTATCATGCACCAAACCATAGCTGTTTTACGGGTCCATAAGAGTAAGTACCAAACTAATCGAAGATGCCAAGAAAAAATAAATGTTGATACGAATGGTCTTAATGAATCCATTGCACGACATGAAAAGTTGTTTGTTAATAGAGACGAAAATCATTATGATTTTATTGTTCCTGAAAATATTTTATCTCCTAGGCGTCGTAGAGAATTGAGAATAAAAATTTGTTTAAATTCGCGAAATTTAAATGTTTGGGAAAAAAACCAGGTATTTTGCAATGGGAAAAATGCAAGGAACTGTGGTCAATCTTTTTATGAGGATAAGCATCTTGATGTAGATACAAATAAATTTAGTAAGTTAAAAATTTTTTTTTGGCCCAATTATCGATTAGAAGATTTAGCTTGTATGAATCGTTATTGGTTTGATACCAATAATGGGAGTCGTTTCAGTATGTCAAGGATACATATGTATCCACGATTGATAATTGATTAATGGTCCATTTCCATGGATCAACGGTATGGTATATGAAGACAAACAAATAAACACAGGCCTTGCCTTGTGTTATATTATCTGGTACATGATACTAATTCAATGACCTTATCTTAGCTTAGAAATTATATCTAGTAATGAATCGTTAGAATCTTCTTAGGCCCCAATTTTTGGTTATAAATGGACCACCTGTATACGTATCCAAAAATTAAAAAAATTGTATTGAATAATTGCATTGGAAAAAAAAGAAGTAAAGTATATGAATAAATCCGGATTATTGTGTATAACAAATTAAAATGACTGTCATTATTATTACTGATCAGTAAAATCCATATCTGTAAAAAATAAAGAAAAAGGGAATAAGAATTCTTTTTATGGTAAAAAAAAATTTTTGCATTTCAGTTATTTCGCAAGAAGAAAAAGAAGAAAATAAGGGGTCTGTTGAATTTCAAGTATTTAGTTTCACCAATAAGATACGTAGACTTACTTCCCATTTGGAATTGCACAAAAAAGACTATTTATCTCAGAGAGGTCTACGGAAAATTCTGGGAAAACGTCAACGGCTGCTGGCTTATTTGTCAAAGAAAAATAGAGTACGTTATAAAGAGTTAATTAGTAAATTGGATATTCGGGAGCTCAAAATTCGTTAAGTTAATTTGAGCATGAGTTTTTCATTATTTTATTTGATTTATATTATACTTTATCATTAATTATCATTAATTTTATTATACTTTATCATTCATTTTATTATATTTTTAATATTTTGATGAACTTCATTTCGTTTTGAGCAATTCGTGGAATAATGTAATGAATCGGGGAAAAAATATATGACTGTACCAACTACAAGAAAAGACCTCATGATAGTCAATATGGGTCCTCACCACCCATCAATGCATGGTGTTCTTCGACTCATTGTTACTCTAGATGGGGAAGATGTTATTGACTGTGAACCCATATTGGGTTATTTACACAGAGGAATGGAAAAAATTGCGGAAAATCGAACAATTATACAATATCTTCCTTATGTAACACGCTGGGATTATTTAGCTACTATGTTTACAGAAGCAATAACGGTAAATGGACCAGAACAGTTGGGAAATATTCAAGTACCGAAAAGAGCGAGCTATATTAGAGTAATTATGCTAGAACTGAGTCGTATAGCTTCTCATTTGTTATGGCTCGGCCCGTTTATGGCGGATATTGGCGCGCAGACTCCTTTCTTCTATATTTTACGAGAGAGGGAGTTGATATATGACCTATTCGAATCTGCCACAGGTATGCGGATGATGCATAATTATTTCCGTATAGGAGGGGTAGCTGCCGATCTCCCCTATGGCTGGATAGATAAATGTTTGGATTTCTGTGATTATTTTTTAACAGGGGTTACTGAATATCAAAAGCTTATTACGCGTAATCCCATTTTTTTGGAACGAGTTGAAGGGGTGGGCATTATTGGTGGAGAGGAAGCAATAAATTGGGGTTTATCGGGACCAATGCTACGAGCTTCCGGAATTCCATGGGATCTTCGTAAAGTCGATCATTATGAGTGTTACGACGAATTTGATTGGGAAGTACAATGGCAAAAAGAAGGGGATTCATTAGCTCGTTATTTAGTCCGAATCAGTGAAATGACGGAATCCATAAAAATTATTCAACAGGCTCTGGAAGGAATTCCAGGGGGGCCCTATGAGAATTTAGAGGTACGGTGCTTTGATAGAATAAAAGATTCCGAATGGAACGATTTTGATTATCGATTCATTAGTAAAAAACCTTCGCCCACTTTTGAATTGTCTAAACAAGAACTTTATGTGAGAGTGGAAGCTCCAAAAGGGGAGTTGGGAATTTTTTTGATAGGCGATCGGAGTGTTTTTCCCTGGAGATGGAAAATACGTCCACCTGGTTTTATCAATTTGCAAATTCTTCCTCAGCTAGTTAAAAGAATGAAATTGGCCGATATTATGACAATACTAGGTAGTATAGATATTATTATGGGAGAAGTTGATCGTTGAAATGATAATTGATACAACAAAAGTACAAGCTATCAATTCTTTTTCCAGACCGGAATCCTTAAAAGAGGTTTATGGGCTCATATGGTTACTTGTTCCTATTTTTACTCTTGTATTGGGAATCATACTAGGGGTACTAGTTATTGTGTGGTTAGAAAGACAAATATCCGCAGGGGTACAACAACGTATTGGACCGGAATACGCGGGTCCTTTGGGAATTCTTCAAGCTCTAGCAGATGGGACCAAACTACTTTTGAAAGAGGATCTTCTCCCATCTAGAGGAGATATTCGTTTATTCAGTATCGGACCATCTATAGCGGTCATATCCATTTTACTAAGTTATTCAGTAATTCCTTTTGGCTATCACTTTGTTTTAGCCGATCTCAGTATAGGGGTTTTTTTATGGATTGCCATTTCCAGTATTGCTCCTATTGGACTTCTTATGTCAGGATATGGATCGAATAATAAATATTCCTTTTTAGGTGGTCTACGAGCTGCTGCTCAATCGATTAGTTATGAAATACCACTAACTCCATGTGTGCTATCAATATCTCTACGTGCGATTCGTTGGGACATGTATTTTTTTTTTACCGATTGATTTTCGTTCTAGTAAAAAAGGTTGAATGTATTGAATAGATAGCCTCATTTTTTTATTCATCATTCGAGACGATGAACTAAACCAGATAGTTATATGAGTGAAATAAAACAGCTTCGAAATTGGCAGTAAAAAGATTGAGTCTCATTCCCTAGGTACAAGAGTTAAGCGAACGTAAATATATAAACAGTAGAAACGGATTACCCCAAGATTGGTTGATTAGCCATCATATCATAGTTTGAAGCGGGTACAAAAGATCGGCTGTATGAAGTTTTTATTACTATTTATTGTATGTATTACCATACTGGGGATTGAACAAAAATTAGTGGAAGGTTAGGAATACCAAGGTGCACAAAGGATTAGTAATGGAGATAATGTAAGTAAATTATCCAAGAGGATATTTCTGCATAAATAAAAGGAATCCTAACGGGGCTTTAAGTTGGTAGAAATGATCAAGCAGTACTTCCTCATGATCCCGATCCAGAGTATGTTCCTACCCACTGATTAAACAAATTACTATCGGGAACGAAGTAATCCTTTATTCATTTTTTCGAGTCCTTTTTGTGAGAAAGAAGAATAGTAATGAAATTAATTAATGTAATTTCAATGCAAAAAGTTAAATTCTAAAGGATGAGATCAATTCAGAAGCATTTTTTTATTCTAGCAGACAGAATTGCATTGGTCTAATTTGTGACTCTCCGATGTATCTTCACTCTACCTACCCTACAAGAAAGACAAGTAGATTGAGATAATATCGAACCGGTCCTTAGATTTTTTTTGCCATTGAGGAGCCGTATGACACTTAAGTCTCATGTACGGTTTTGTAATAGCGATGGGAATAGTTATGTTATCACCGACTATGATTATCTAATAGTTCAAGTACAGTTGATATAGTTGAGGCGCAATCAAAATATGGTTTTTGGGGTTGGAATCTGTGGCGTCAACCTATAGGATTTACTGTTTTTTTAATTTCTTCCCTAGCAGAGTGCGAAAGACTACCTTTTGATTTACCAGAAGCAGAAGAAGAATTAGTAGCAGGTTATCAAACCGAATATTCAGGCATAAAATTTGGTTTATTTTACGTTGCTTCTTATCTAAATCTACTAGTTTCTTCATTATTTGTAACAGTTATTTACTTGGGAGGGTGGAATCTCTTTATTCCGTACATATTAATTCCCGAGCTTTTCGGAATAAATGAAGTGGGTGGAGTCTTTGGAACGACAATTGGTATTTTTATTACATTAGCTAAAGCTTATTTGTTCCTATTCATTCCTATCACAACAAGATGGACTTTACCTAGGATGAGAATGGACCAACTATTAAATCTTGGGTGGAAATTCCTTTTACCTATTTCTTTAGGTAATCTATTATTGACAACTTCTTTCCAACTCTTTTCACTGTAAAGGCACAGGATATTCTAGATTCATAGCTTCTCTCAAACAAGAGAAAGAAACATCAAATTATTCATAAATATTCAAGATATGTTCCCCATGGTAACTGGGTTCATGGATTATGGCCAACAAACAGTACGGGCTGCAAGGTATATCGGTCAAAGTTTTATGATTACTTTATCCCATGCGAATCGTTTACCTGTAACTATTCAATATCCTTATGAAAAATTGATCACATCAGAGCGTTTCCGCGGTCGAATACACTTTGAATTTGATAAATGCATTGCTTGTGAAGTATGTGTTCGGGTATGCCCTATAGATCTACCCGTTGTTGATTGGAAATTGGAAACTTATATTAGAAAGAAACGCTTGCTTAATTACAGTATTGATTTCGGAATCTGTATATTTTGTGGTAACTGCGTTGAATATTGTCCAACGAATTGTTTATCAATGACTGAAGAATATGAACTTTCTACTTATGATCGTCACGAGTTGAATTATAATCAAATTGCTTTGGGGCGGTTGCCAATGTCAGTAATTGGAGATTACACAATTCGAACAATTATGAATTCGACTCAAATAAAAAAAAAAATACGGATAAACCGCTTGATTCAAGAACAATTACCAATTACTAAGATTAAGTTTTGATCGAAAGGAGCGAAACTTCTTTCATTTTTATTAGTCAATAACTAAAAACCCAAACTATGGGGTGGTGAGAATAATGATTTGCTTTGGATTGAAAATAGATTCATATAAATAATATATATTATAATTTTTTAATTGAATATGAATAATAATAATCAATAAATTAAATTTCGAACGAAACTTTCGGATAGAGAAACGGATAGATAAATGATATCTATCATTCAATTAATAAGTGTATCTATATCAACCCAAATCCCATTAGGTTTAGGAACGTATCAAAAAAATAGGGTAACTTCTTTTTTCCTGGTTTGGTCAATAGGATCATGAAAAATTTTGACTTAATTTATCTCTTATTTTACATAGAATGGATTTACCTGGACCAATGCATGATTTTCTTTTCGTTTTTTTTGGATTGGGTCTTATAGTGGGAGGTCTAGGAGTGGTATTACTTACCAATCCAATTTTTTCTGCTTTTTCATTGGGATTGGTTCTTGTTTGTACATCCTTATTCCATATTCCATCGAACTCCCATTTTGTAGCTGCGGCGCAGCTCCTTATTTATGTAGGAGCAATAAATGTATTGATTTTATTTGCTGTGATGTTTATGAATGGTTCAGAATATTACAATGATTTCCGTCTTTGGACTGTTGGAGATGGAGTCACTTCGCTCGTTTGTACAAGTATTTTTGTTTCACTAATTACTACTATCCCAGATACATCATGGTACGGGATTCTTTGGACTACAAGGTCAAACCAGATTTTAGAGCAGGACTTGATAAATAATGGTCAACAAATTGGTATTCATTTATCAACAGATTTTTTTCTTCCATTTGAACTTATTTCAATAATTCTTTTAGTTGCCTTGATTGGTGCAATTGCTATGGCTCGTCAATCCTAAATACTTAGTAATATTAATTAATATTCTACTAATTTTACTAATAGGGGCCCGTTCTTTTCTTTAAATTCTATTTATTGTTATTCTATTTATTGTTCATGTATAAAATAAAAAAAAAATATAAAACATCTTAGTTAGATCTATTATCTATTACCAATACCTTCTTTTATTACGTACTTTTTAGATTCTATTTTAGTTAATTGAATCAATTGAATTGTTGTTCATATTGAAACGAATCGAGATTGATGAGGAATTGGTCAATGATGCTCGAGCATGTGCTTGTTTTGAGTGCCTATTTATTATCCGTCGGTATCTATGGATTGATTACAAGTCGAAATATGGTTCGAGCGCTTATGTGTCTTGAGCTTATACTGAATGCAGTTAATATAAATTTCGTAACATTTTCTTATTTATTTGATAGTCGCCAATTAAAAGGAGACGTTTTCTCGATTTTTGTTATAGCAATTGCAGCTGCTGAAGCAGCTATTGGATTAGCTATTATTTCATCAATTCATCGTAACAGAAAATCAACTCGTATCAACCAATCTAATTTGTTGAATAAATAAAATAAATAGTAGTAATCATATAAATAAAAATATAGAACATCACCCAATTTTAATTGGTATGTGCAACATAAACATATGGTGCTGTTTGCTAAAACGTAATAAATCAAAGTATCTTGGCCCTCTTTCATGAGCGGATCCGGAAGCAGATTGATTCTGGTAAATCTAAATCATTGATTCGTCTGGTGTATACAATATATAATTCATTTGCTACTTTACTAGATCGAAAATTTATGATGTTAAAAAATTTTTAAAATCCAATGTCACATTCAGTAAAGATTTATGATACGTGTATAGGGTGTACTCAATGTGTACGAGCCTGCCCCACGGATGTATTAGAAATGATACCTTGGGACGGGTGTAAAGCTAAGCAAATTGCTTCTGCCCCAAGAACCGAAGACTGTGTAGGTTGTAAAAGGTGTGAATCTGCTTGTCCGACGGATTTCTTGAGTGTCCGGGTTTATTTATGGCATGAGACAACTCGTAGCATGGGTCTAGCTTATTGATACGTTCCAGAAAATTCCACTTGAATCCATTTTTTTTATCTTTACCGACAAAAACCCGTACTCGATAAATTATATTATTTTTTTCGAGCACGGGTTTTTCTGGTCAAAGTGTATCTTGTCTTTACCACGAATGATTTTCCTTGGTTAACAATAATTGTTGTTTTGCCGATATTCGCGGGTACTTTCATTTTCTTTTTTCCTCATCGAGGAAATAAAGTTATTCGGTGGTATACTATTTCTATATGTTTATTAGAACTGCTTCTAACGGCCTATGCATTCTGTTATCATTTCCAATTTGACGATCCGTTAATCCAATTAGAACAGGATTATAAATGGATTAATTTTTTTGATTTTCACTGGAGACTGGGAATAGACGGACTTTCCATAGGACCCATTTTACTCACGGGATTCATCACTACTTTAGCTACTTTAGCGGCTTGGCCGGTCACTCGAAATTCTAGATTGTTCCATTTCCTCATGTTAGCAATGTACAGCGGTCAAATAGGATCATTTTCTTCTCGGGATCTTTTACTTTTTTTTATCATGTGGGAGTTAGAATTAATTCCTGTCTACCTACTTCTATCCATGTGGGGGGGGAAGAAACGTTTGTACTCAGCTACAAAATTTATTTTGTACACCGCAGGGGGTTCCATTTTTCTATTAATGGGAGTTCTGGGTATGGGTTTATATGGTTTCAATGAACCAACATTAAATTTTAAAACATCAGCCAATCAATCGTATCCCATGGCATTGGAAATAATATTATATTTTGGATTTCTTATTGCTTATGCTGTCAAATTGCCGATTATACCCCTACATACATGGTTACCAGATACTCATGGAGAAGCACATTACAGTACATGTATGCTTTTAGCAGGAATCTTATTAAAAATGGGAGCATACGGATTGATTCGGATCAATATGGAATTATTACCCCATGCGCATTCTATATTTTCTCCCTGGTTAATGATAGTAGGCGCAATTCAAATAATCTATGCAGCTTCAACATCTCCCGGTCAGCGCAATTTAAAAAAGAGAATTGCCTATTCTTCCGTATCTCATATGGGTTTCCTAATTATAGGAATGGGTTCCCTAACTGATACAGGACTCAACGGGGCCATTTTACAAATGATTTCTCATGGATTTATTGGTGCTGCACTTTTTTTCTTGGCAGGAACGAGTTACGATAGAATACGTTTTGTTTATCTCGACGAAATGGGAGGAATAGCTATCCCAATGCCAAAAATATTTACAATGTTCAGCAGCTTCTCGATGGCTTCTCTTGCATTGCCTGGAATGAGTGGTTTTGTTGCTGAATTGGTAGTCTTTTTTGGACTAATTACGAGCCAAAAATATCTTTTAATGCCAAAAATACTAATAACTTTTTTAACGGCAATTGGAATGATATTAACTCCTATTTATTCATTATCTATGTTACGTCAGATGTTCTATGGATACAAGCAATTTAATTCTCAAAATTATAATTTTTTGGATTCTGGACCGCGAGAACTTTTTGTTTCAATCTGTATCTTTATACCCGTAATAGGGATTGGTATTTATCCGGATTTCTTTCTCTCACTATCAATTGACAAGGTAGAAGCTATTATATCTAATTACTTTTATAGATAGTTTTCATCAATAAGGCATATAAAAAGATAGAAAAAAAGAATCATTTACTTATTTAGTTTTCATTGTACAATGAAAACTAAATAAGTAAAATTTTTAATTAAATTAATTAAAATCGCTTAATAAGCTACTTTTGTATGAGTTTTTGAGAACCATTTGAATCAAGTAGTGATTCAAATGGTTCTCAAAAACTCATACAAACTCTCGTTATGCTATTCCTACGTATTGTGGTATTGTATTCGTAAGTCTTTTTTCTTCAATTAGATGTTAATGCGAATGAACCATAACTATGCAGCCCTATTCCTAATAGATTTACTCCAAAATAGCATATCCAAATTATAAAAAATCCCATGGAAGCCACAATTGCAGAATTTGAGCCCTGCAAATTATCATTTGTTCTAGTATGTAAATAAATTGCGAATATTGTCCAAGTAATAAATGCCCAAGTTTCCTTTGGATCCCAATTCCAATATGATCCCCACGCTTCATTAGCCCATACTGCTCCCGAAAGAATACCTATGGTTAAAAATATAAAACCAAGACTAATAACACGAGAACTCCAACAATCCAATTGCTGAATTAATCGATACCTGTGATAATTTCTAAACGAAATAAAACAATTGTTTTGCAAAACATTGCTTATTTCATTCACGTGTTGGATTTCGCCAAAGGAAAATTGTCCAGTCAATAAATGATTTCTTTTATATTTACCAAAAATATCTATATTTTTTCGAAATGTAATGACTAAAAGAGCTACTGATAATAATGATCCACACAAAAGAGCTGCATAGCTCAATACCATCATACTTACGTGCATCATTAACCACTGTGATTGTAGAGCAGGTACTAATATTGTGGATTGATGTATTTTAGTTAAAAGACCTGAAGTAGCAAATCCTTGGGTAAAAATGGCACTTGGTGCAGTTATTGCATTTAAATTATTTTTATGGTTCCTAAAATAGGGAATCATATGAATAATGGAGAAACTCCATGAAAGGAACATTAATGATTCATATAAATCACTTAAGGGTAAATGCCCTGAATAAATCCAACGAAGAACTAATAATCCTGTTATACATAAAAAAGTGGCTACCATTCCTTTTTCCGACGAATCGTATAATCCTACGATTTGGTTGACTAATAAGTTCATCAAATAAATCGTAATTACAATTGAAACAATCGACAAAGAAATGTGAGTTAATATATGTTCTAAAGTAAAAAATATCATAAAAAATCCTAAAAAAATAGGATGTCCTCCAACAATGGAAATCCGCAATTTAATAATTTAATTCTAAATTTAATTCTATACATTATAGAAGTTATTCTAGTATTTATTTTACTTTTACTAAAATTTTTTAAGTATTTTTTTATAAGATGCCGCCACTCGGACTCGAACCGAGATGCTCTAGCACTGCTTCCTAAGAACAGCGTGTCTACCGATTTCACCATAGCGGCTTGCTCGAAATCATAATAGCCCACCTATCCTCAATAGTCTAGGTTGAAGGGGGCAATTCAATGCAATGTTTTAAGTAAACATTAAAAAATATTGTTCAAATAGGAATTTGAACGTTCAATAATCATTACCTTAGTCGTGTGGGATGGTGTTAGTTTTAACAATGCAACGGCCTTTTGCGCGGTTTAAGCTCTTATGCAATTGAGGGGTTTCACTAAATATAGTTCTGTTTTAAACCCATACCCCTTCCAATTTTTTTTATATCCCATTCTTATTTTTTTATGATTTATTTCTTATTTATTTTATCGGATTTTATTAATTTAATACGAATAAAAAAATAAATAGAAAAACTTCAGAACCCTTACCTAATTTAATAAAACTAGACTGTAAAACTTTTTTCTATTTATTGTAATTGATCAAGAAAGTATATCTAATATAAATTATTAAATTAAAATAGAATGAGACTCGTATTTCTTAATTTATTAGTAGTTAATTGGTTAAATGGTATGTGATTCAAAAAAAGCCCGTTTTTATTATTCCAATTCTGTCCAAGCTGAAGTGACTAATAACAAATCGACGTATATCATAGAGTTTACCACAAACATAAGTTTTTTTATTGGAAGAAATATAAGTAACTCAATCAGTTCCACAATGAACTAGTGCACAACCAATTAATGATTCCGAATAAATAAATTAATTAAGTAAAATAATGAGGTCTCTTTTTTTATGTTTATCGGGTTGAGTTTTTGGTGGATGATAGGATTCATATCAGAATCAAGTACTTTTACTTTATTTTTTTTTTTTTTTTTATTTATTTCTTTTTTATTTGTTTTTTACTTGTTCTATTTGTTTGGAATAATCTAGTGGTTGAAAAAAAAAAAATATATAATATTCCGTATCTTCATAAATATTTTAGTTAATAATTTAATTAAGTAATAACTTTGACTTAATCTTATCATTTGACCAACTAGAACTTCTTTATTTGAATATTTAAACCGTTTTTTTTTTGAAAGAATAAAATGAAAGTTTTTAAGAATCACTAAATTTTCATATCTTTATTTTATTTAATATTTTTTTTTTTGCTACTTTCGAAATATATCAGAGTTGGTGAATCGGAAACAATTAAACAATTTCGAAAAAAGTTTAATTTTTATTTTTTATTATGGAATATACATATCAATATGCGTGGATCATACCCTTCATTCCCCTTCCAGTTCCTATAGCAATAGGGGTGGGGCTTCTCCTTGTTCCAGCGGCAACAAAAAGCATTCGTCGTATATGGGCTTTTCCTAGTGTTTTATTACTAAGTATCGTTATGATTTTTTCAGCCAATCTGTCTATTCAGCAAATAAAAGGTAGTCCTATCTACCAATATGTATGGTCTTGGACCATCAATAATGATTTTTCCTTAGATTTTGGCCACTTGATAGATCCGCTTACTTCCATTATGTCAATATTAATTACTACTGTTGGAATAATGGTTCTTATTTATAGTGATAATTATATGTCTCATGATCAAGGCTATTTGAGATTTTTTGCTTATATGAGTTTTTTTAATACTTCCATGCTGGGATTAGTTACTAGTTCAAATTTGATACAAATTTATTTTTTTTGGGAATTAGTTGGAATGTGTTCATATCTATTAATAGGTTTTTGGTTCACACGACCCCTTGCGGCAAGTGCTTGTCAAAAAGCCTTTATAACTAATCGTGTAGGGGATTTTGGTTTATTTTTAGGAATCTTAGGTCTTTATTGGATAACGGGGAGTTTTGAAGTTCGAGATTTGTTCGAAATATCCAATAATTTGATTGATAATGGGACCAATTCTTTATTTCTTACTTTGTGTGCTTCCCTATTATTTGTCGGTGCGATTGCTAAATCTGCGCAATTCCCTCTTCATGTATGGTTACCTGATGCCATGGAAGGTCCTACTCCTATTTCGGCTCTTATACATGCTGCTACTATGGTAGCAGCGGGAATTTTTCTTGTAGCTCGACTTTTTCCTCTTTTTACAGCCATACCTTACATAATGAATATAATTTCTTTGGTAGGTATAATAACAATACTATTAGGAGCCACCTTGGCTCTTGCTCAAAGAGACATTAAAAGAAGTTTAGCCTATTCTACAATGTCTCAATTGGGTTATATTATGTTAGCTTTAGGTATGGGATCTTATCGAGCTGCTTTATTTCATTTGATCACTCATGCCTATTCGAAAGCATTATTATTTTTAGGATCCGGATCCATTATTCATTCAATGGAAACCCTTGTTGGATATTCTCCAGAAAAAAGCCAGAACATGGCTCTTATGGGCGGTTTAACAAAATATGTGCCGATTACAAAAACTTCATTTTTATTAGGTACACTTTCTCTTTGTGGTATTCCACCCCTTGCTTGTTTTTGGTCCAAAGACGAAATTCTTAATGATAGTTGGTTGTATTCACCGATTTTCGCAATAATAGCTTGTTTCACAGCAGGGTTAACTGCATTTTATATGTTTCGGATGTATTTACTTACTTTTGAAGGGCATTTAAACGTTAATTTGAAAAATTACAGCGGCAAAAAAAATAATGCGTTCTATTCAATATCCATATGGGGCAAAAAGGGGTCAAAAGTTATAAAAAAAATTCTTTTATCAAAAATGAATAATAATGAGGGGGGTTCTTTTTTTTCGAAAAAAGAATATCCAATGGATAGTAATGTAGTAAGAAATATGATGCGACCCCTTATTACTATTAATAATAATTATTTTTCAAAAAAAAAAACTTCCACGTATCCTTATGAATCGGACAATACTATGTTGTTGCCACTTCTTGTATTGGTCTTATTTACTTTGCTCGTTGGATCCGTAGGAATTCCTTTTGGTCAAGAAAGAATGAATTTTGATATATTAACAAAATTGTTAACTCCGTCGATAATTTTTAATTTTTTACATTCAAATTCGAACAATTATTTTGATTGGTATGAATTTGTGATAAATGCAATTTTTTCAGTCGGTATAGCGTATTTCGGAATATTTATAGCGTTTCTTTTATACGGGTCTGCTTTTTCCTATTTTACAAATTTAAACTTAATAAATTTATTTGTAAAAATGGGCCCTAGGAGAATTCTATGGGACAAAATAATAAATTTAATATATAATTGGTCATATAATCGAGGTTACATAGACTTTTTTTATGCAAAAATCTTAACCAGGGGTATAAGAGGATTGGCGGAACTAACTCATTTTTTTGATAAACAAGTAATTGATGGAATTACGAATGTTATTGGTATTACAAATTTCTTTGTAGCAGAAATTTGTAAATATGTAGGCGGAGGGCGAATCTCTTCGTATCTCTTCTTTTACTTATTTTATGTATCTATTTTTGTATTCATTTACTACTTTTACTTTTAAGGAATTTTATTAATTTATTACTATAAACATAAAATAAATAAACATAAAATAAATAATAAATAAAAAAAACTGTTAAAAAACAAGAATCATCTTCTACAAACCAAGAATTATCTTCTTTATCTTTATTTTTCGTTGAATCTCTATGATGGGATTGTAGCTTAGATCTGTGCCACGGTTTCAGACAGAAAGGAAATAGGATCTTTATCTGAATACCGTCGGTTAACCAATTTTTAGGAAATTCTGTTTCTGATAATTGAACACCATTATAGGTGCATTTAATATGCATTTCTTTATTCCACTCTTCCAAATCCTCGTACCACTCGGGTGATTGAAATAATAGCATACGTCCAATATTTTTGGCTATTATCAACGAGGGCAATACTATATATTTTCGAAGAATTGATTGAGTTACTAACGCGGAACCCCTTATTGATTGAGCAAATATAATAGTATCCCAAGTTTCTGCTATTGTTATACGTTCATTTTCCTGTTTTTTTTTATCTTTTTCTTTCGCCTCTTCCTCTTCAGAATCCGAAATTTTGAATTCCGCGCCCCTCCCCATCCAATTCCTAAAAATTAAATTCAAAATTTTGGAGATATCAAAAGATAA